TTGCTATTATTAGAAATGTCCAAAAAATATCATATTCGTGAAGCAGAAACATAAATGTACTCCCATTAATGTGGAATAGGCGGAACTGAATTAGTCAATTCAAGTCAGCGTTGTCAATTTATCCAGAACTTCTCTCTTTTCCTCGGTGAAACAAGAATCCGTTTTGCTCAAATCAAAGCACTTAGTTTAGCCTTTGTTTCCTCTGTGCCCTGTCTTCTTTAAAGATTCATCCAATGGAATCCCGACTCCCTTTCTTTTTGATTTCCATTCTATTTATAATTAGAACCTAATTAAGATAGGATGACTAATGTATGCAGCCTAATGAGGAGTAATACTATAAAAATAAAGAACTCTATTTCAGAACTATGAGACAGAATATTCTGTTTTCTTATTTACTCTTTCTTTATTTTTGGATTTTATTTCAATTTTTCTATTTTATAGAAAGTAGATCGATTTAGATAATGTATATATAAGCAAAGTAATATACTTCAAACAAAGTAGGAATTCGCAAGATGGAGAAAATCATTGCAGTTATTATAGGGAAGTCTAGGGACTTAGAGCATATCCTATTTGAAGGAGGATGGAATTCTAATCAGGTAAGGGATCCTTCCTTCTATTGATTTGATAGAAATTCATTTTTCTTTTCCTGTCTCTAAGATTTTCGATGAATGAGCCTGTGGTAATGCTTTTATCTCTATTCTATGGCGCAAGCGACCGTCCAGTCTATAAACAAGTACTAATGAGGAAATGAAAACTATACTAAAGGAAACATAGGATCTCTATCCTAAAATCTAAAAAAAGGACATATTAGGGCTATACGGATTCGAACCGTAGACCTTCTCGGTAAAACAGATCAAACGGATTATTATCGAAATGATTCGAACTGTTTCAAAGACCCAACATGCATTTTTTTGCATTGGGCTCTTTCATCAACTGATGTAAAGATCAGTTAGTCCACCATAGTTTTTCTTTACGGAAAGATAATGAGATGGCTCCCTGTGCTCTGATTGATTATTTGTATTATGATCTATCTAGGAGCAATACCAAAGTGTTTCAAAGGAGGATTACCTTGACTTAGGTCTGCCTCCGGCCTAAATTAAATCAACCTAAGTGAAATGGAGTCTCTATCGTTCCGCTGCAAGAGTTGACTATGAGACTTCATACACCTTAAAGTTCATAGAACGAAAAGAAGTTTTTTGGAGGCCCTTATCCTCATTACGCCTAGCATTTAGTGGGCTGGATATTTACCTTATCAACTAGCAAATCAATAAGGGTTCTATTTGATTAGGCACCTGAATTGGCACCTGAATCGGACTGAACCGACTGTTTGTCAGGCTACTGTTCTCCTATTCTCTCGAATCCATGAAGTAAGACATTGATTTTGCAATAAGATCAATTATGTTCATTGCATAATAAGCTCCCTTGAAAAGCATTGGCGCACGTGTAAGCGAGTTGCTCTACCGAACTGAGCTATAGCCCTTGTCAGAGATATCTTAACATATAGATAATTTCTTGTCAAGATGAATATTCTCTAATGCCAGAGGATATCCCTTTGATCTGTTTACTATATAACATACCAATAACGGAGCAGTATTGCTTATAAAAAGGATTCGATCTATAATCGATCGAAGTAATGGGTCTTCCTTTGTGGTGATAAATTGCCTACTTAACTCAGTGGTTAGAGTATTGCTTTCATACGGCGGGAGTCATTGGTTCAAATCCAATAGTAGGTAGGTAGGTAGAAAAATTACTAGATAGCATTGGACTTACTTCGCTTCGCTATCTAATAACTTTTTCTACCCCTCTTCCCTTTTTCTTTGTATCAACTAAACCATTGGATTGTATTCAATTGGATGGGGGAATCCAATTGATAGCCTCGACTCGTATCCTAGCTCGTCTGAGAGCTAGCTTCGCTTCAACCAACTCTTTCGTACCCTCAGCTCTACTCAAGTTAGCTTCGGCTATTTCAAGTGCCTGTTGAGCTTCTTCCGGATCAATGTCACTACCCAGTTCCGCATCATTTCCTAAAATGATGATCTCATTATTAACTATTCTCGCAAAACCGCTCCACAGAACCGCCGTTAACCATTGGTCGTTGAGGAGGCGTATTCTCAAAGGACCCATATCTACAGCTGTGTTAATGGGGGCGTGGTTTGGTAATACGCCAATTTGGCCACTATTAGTAGATAAAATGATTTCTTTCACTTCACAATCCCAAATAATTCGCTTAGGAGTTAGTACATAAAGATTTAATTTCATTTCTTCAATTTGTTCTCCTCTTCTAAGTTTATAGCTTTCGTGCTAGCTTCATCGATGTTACCCACCAAATAAAAAGCTTGTTCGGGTAGGCCGTCTAATTCTCCGGAAAGGATTAGTTGAAATCCCCTAATTGTTTCTGCAAGACCAACATACTTTCCTGCAGAACCGGTAAAAACTTCTGCCACAAAGAACGGTTGTGATAAGAAACGTTCAATTTTTCGTGCTCTTGCTACAGTTAAACGATCCTCCTCTGATAATTCATCCAACCCAAGAATTGCGATAATGTCCTGAAGTTCTTTGTAACGTTGTAAAGTTTCCTTAACTCTTTGCGCAGTTTCATAATGTTCGTTGCCAACGATCCGAGGCTGTAACATAGTTGAGGTTGAATCTAAAGGATCTACTGCTGGATAAATACCCTTGGAAGCTAATCCTCTGGAAAGTACGGTAGTAGCATCCAAATGTGCAAATGTTGTGGCAGGAGCAGGGTCGGTCAAATCGTCCGCAGGTACATAAACTGCTTGGATCGAAGTTATGGATCCCTTTTTTGTAGAAGCAATTCTTTCTTGCAAAGAACCCATTTCTGTACTAAGAGTAGGTTGATAACCCACTGCGGAGGGCATTCTCCCTAATAAGGCGGATACCTCCGATCCTGCTTGAACAAAACGAAAGATATTATCGATGAATAGAAGCACGTCTTGCTTATTAACATCTCGGAAATATTCTGCCATAGTTAGGGCAGTTAAACCAACTCTCATACGAGCTCCCGGCGGTTCATTCATTTGACCATAGACTAGAGCTACCTTTGATTCCTCCAAATTTTTTTCATTAATTACTCCGGATTCCTTCATTTCCATATAAAGATCATTTCCTTCACGAGTCCGTTCCCCTACTCCGCCAAATACGGATACGCCTCCATGAGCTTTAGCAATGTTGTTGATTAATTCCATGATGAGTACTGTTTTACCTACTCCAGCCCCCCCAAATAGTCCTATTTTTCCTCCACGTCGATAAGGAGCTAAAAGATCGACCACCTTAATACCTGTTTCAAAGATGGATAATTTCGTATCTAGCTCGATAAAGGCAGGCGCAGATCTATGAATAGGGAATGTTGCATTAATATCTACAGGACCCAAATTGTCAATAGGTTCCCCAAGAACGTTGAAAATTCGTCCGAGAGTAGCTCCACCGACTGGAACACTGAGAGGAGCTCCCGTGTCAATCACTTCCAATCCTCTCATCAACCCGTCTGTAGCACTCATAGCTACAGCTCTAACTCGATTATTTCCTAATAATTGTTGTACCTCACAAGTCACATTAATTTGCTTACCGGCAGTGTCTCTACTCTTGACTACCAAAGCGTTATAAATATAAGGTAACTTGCCCGGGGGAAAAGTGATATCCAGCACGGGTCCAATAATTTGATCGATACGCCCTATGCTTTTTTCTTCAATTGTGGAAACCCCGGGACGAGAAGTAGTAGGATTGGTTCTCATAATTATCACATAATTTTCAAAAAAAAAAGGAATTTGTCGAATTTTTTCTTGTTGAATAATGCCAAATCAAATCCAAAAAAATAGCCAAAAATCCAAAAGTCAAAAGGAAATGAATTAGTTAATTCAATAAGAGAGAAAGGGGGACGAGGACTTGATTTCGTTGCCCAAGCGAATCCCATTCAATCGTTTACTCATGGAATGAGTCCGTTGGAAAGTTCAATCAATCTTTTTTTTCATATACATTTCGCCTTTTGTGGAGGATCTGTCCCTACTCTACTTTCCTATCTAGGACTTCGATATACAAAATATATACTACTGTGAAGCATAGATTGCTGTCAACAGAGAATTTTCTTAGTATTTAGGTATTTACATTCAAAATAAGAAAGGGGCCTATTAAGAACTTGTAAAATAAGGATTAGGGATTGATTTGGGTTGCGCTATATCTATCAAAGAGTATACAATAATGATGGATTTGGTGAATCAAATCCATGGTTTAATAACGAACCATGTTAACTTACCATAACAACAACTCAATTCCTATCGAATTCCTATAGTAGAATTCCTATAGGATAGAACATACACAGGGTGTACGCATTATATATGAATGAAACATATTCATTAACTTAAGCATGCCCTCCATTTTCTTTAATGAGTTGATATTAATTGAATACCCTTTTTGTTTTAAAAGATTTTTGCAAAGGTTTCATTTACGCCTAATCCATATCGAGTAGACCCTGTCGTTGTGAGAATTCTTAATTCATGAGTTGTAGGGAGGGACTTATGTCACCACAAACAGAAACTAAAGCAAGTGTTGGATTTAAAGCTGGTGTTAAGGATTATAAATTGACTTATTACACCCCGGAGTATGAAACCAAGGATACTGATATCTTGGCAGCATTCCGAGTAACTCCTCAGCCCGGGGTTCCGCCCGAAGAAGCAGGGGCTGCAGTAGCTGCCGAATCTTCTACTGGTACATGGACAACTGTTTGGACTGATGGACTTACCAGTCTTGATCGTTACAAAGGGCGATGCTATCACATCGAGCCCGTTGTTGGGGAGGAAAATCAATTTATCGCTTATGTAGCTTATCCATTAGACCTATTTGAAGAGGGTTCTGTTACTAACATGTTTACTTCCATTGTGGGTAACGTATTTGGTTTCAAAGCCCTACGCGCTCTACGTCTGGAGGATCTGCGAATTCCCCCTACTTATTCAAAAACTTTCCAAGGTCCGCCTCATGGTATCCAAGTTGAAAGGGATAAGTTGAACAAGTACGGCCGTCCTTTTTTGGGATGTACTATTAAACCAAAATTGGGATTATCCGCAAAAAATTACGGTAGAGCGTGTTATGAGTGTCTACGCGGTGGACTTGATTTTACCAAAGATGATGAAAACGTAAACTCACAACCATTTATGCGCTGGAGGGACCGTTTTGTCTTTTGTGCCGAAGCAATTTATAAATCACAGGCCGAAACCGGTGAAATCAAGGGGCATTACTTGAATGCGACTGCAGGTACAGTCGAAGAAATGATGAAGAGAGCTATATTTGCGAGGGAATTAGGGGTTCCTATTGTAATGCATGACTACTTAACTGGGGGATTCACCGCAAATACTACTTTGGCTCATTATTGCCGCGACAATGGCCTACTTCTTCACATTCACCGGGCAATGCATGCAGTTATTGATAGACAGAAAAATCATGGTATGCATTTTCGTGTATTAGCTAAAGCATTGCGTATGTCTGGGGGAGATCATGTCCACGCCGGTACAGTAGTAGGTAAGTTAGAAGGGGAACGCGAAATGACTTTAGGTTTTGTTGATTTATTGCGCGATGATTTTATTGAAAAAGATCGTGCTCGCGGTATCTTTTTCACTCAGGACTGGGTATCTATGCCAGGTGTTATACCGGTGGCTTCAGGGGGTATTCATGTTTGGCATATGCCAGCTCTGACCGAAATCTTTGGAGATGATTCCGTATTACAATTTGGTGGAGGAACTTTAGGACATCCTTGGGGAAATGCACCTGGTGCAGTAGCTAATCGGGTGGCTTTAGAAGCTTGTGTACAAGCTCGTAACGAAGGGCGCGATCTTGCTCGTGAAGGTAATGAAATTATCCGAGCAGCTTGCAAATGGAGTCCTGAACTAGCCGCAGCTTGTGAAATATGGAAGGCGATCAAATTTGAGTTCGAGCCGGTAGATACTATAGATAAGTAGATAAAACTAGATATAAAGAAGGTCTAAATAAAAAAGAAGCGAAATAGAAAGAGAAAAAAGCAGTTACGAAATGCAGTAATTCTTCTTTATTCTTCTAATTGATTGCAATTAAACTCGGCTCAATCTTAAAAAAAAGATTGAGCCGAATAAAAATAGATCTTGATACGATCATGAGACTTGACAAATCGAGATTCCTCTATTCTATATATTTAGAATATATAAAGGTATAATACAATAAATAAATACAAATATAGTATTATCATATGATAATGGAATCAAATACGCAGTATTTACAGAAAAAGTCTTTATTTATTGGGAAAGAATCAATGAAAAAAGATTAGGAATCGCAATGCTACTATACGCGTCCGGAGGAGTATTCGGAATAATATTCTTCTATAATCCATTCTTGTGTCTTGCGCGGGGTCTTACTAACAGGACTTCGCTGCACGGGACGGGTTTTCGTCGAAAAGCTAACTCCACCCGGCATTTTCATACCCTTTGGGTGGTATATCGCCTTAAAAAGTCTAAGGGGGTAGTATGAGATCTGTAGTAGGTAAGAGAATTTGCCCTTTGATTTTGATTGAGTATGCTATTTTTCCGCCTTTACCGCGCATTATTGTATGAGCTTCTAGAGGATAGAGGAGCACGTATGCAGGAAGGAAATTACAGCTTAATAAAAAAGTCTAAAAAAGCTTCAACTTTATGGCACTATCAATCAACTAAAAAGCCCTATGTATGAATCCTTACAACCGGTGGGATAGGATAAGAGCGAGTTTCGGTATACTGGGGTTGGGGGATATCCTTATTTCAAAACCTGACGCGCATCTTGCGTTTGTGGGGGTCCGAGAGTGGTTGAAGAAGTATTGCATGTGGAAGTAGGTAGACGAAACTGATTTAGGATTCGAAATGGGCGCATTCGACTAAAAGTCGTACTGAGACCTTTTTTAAAGGGTATTCTGAAAGAGGTATTTCATTTTCACAATCGCTTTCTTTTGAATCCAATTTCAAGTTCGATTAGAAGGATAGAAAGGCCATGAGGACGGGAAAAGAAAAATCAAATCTTTTTAATCTCCTTTTTTGCAATTTTCTTATTATCCATTCCATTCATTTTTTTTTATAGAATACTAAAGTATTCTATAGTATTCTATAAAAAATCTTTATTTTGCAAACTAAAAAATACAATAGTCAATATTCCTTATAATAGATATACTTAATTATATTATAAGAATCCTAAGATATTTTTCGAATAGATAGAAATAGTAAATTTGAATTGAGACACCTATTCTATGACGGATTTTAACTTACCTTCTATTTTCGTGCCTTTAGTAGGCTTAGTATTTCCGGCAATTGCAATGGCTTCTTTATTTCTTTATGTGCAGAAAAATAAGATTGTCTAGAACCGATGGGGCCGAATTTTCTCAATGTATTTCCACGCAGGATCATAATACAGATATTTTTTAGTGTAAGTAATATAATATGGTAGGGTATGTGGCTCTTTCTACACACAAATGAAAAACGGCTATGGATGCGGATATAGGCTACGAGCATAAATGCATGCATATGCGGAGCCGGGTATAGCGAGTTTTATTTTAAGTAGATCAACAGATATTTTTTGAATAGAAAGTCAATGTATCTAACCAATTATTTCACAGGAGTACTAGTTACTGAAGGCGATTTCAGAATCAAAAAAAGTAAAGTCAAAATCATTTAGCTTATTCTCTCAATTTCAATCGACCGCTGCTGGATTTAGTATATCTAATATGAATTGGCGATCAGAACACATATGGATAGAACTTCTAAAAGGTTCTCGAAAAAGAGGTAATTTTTTCTGGGCCTGTATTCTTTTTCTAGGTTCACTAGGATTTTTATCGGTTGGGGCTTCCAGTTATCTTGGTAAGAATATGATATCTGTACTTCCATCTCAACAAATTCTTTTTTTTCCACAGGGGATCGTGATGTCTTTCTACGGAATCGCGGGGCTATTCATTAGCTCCTACTTGTGGTGCACTATTTTGTGGAATGTAGGCAGTGGTTATGACCGATTCGATAGAAAAGAGGGAATAGTGTGCATTTTTCGTTGGGGATTCCCTGGAATAAAACGTCGCGTCTTCCTTCGATTCCTTATGCGGGATATCCAATCAATTAGAATTCAGGTTAAAGAGGGTCTTTATCCTCGTCGTATCCTTTATATGGAAATCCGGGGCCAGGGGGTCATTCCCTTGACTCGTACTGATGAGAAGTTTTTTACTCCACGAGAAATTGAACAAAAAGCTGCCGAATTGGCCTATTTCTTGCGCGTACCAATTGAAGTATTTTGAATACCGATTTAATTTTTTTGAAATGAATTGAATGAATTGGATTCGTTATTGTAAGGAGATTTTTGAGTATTTATCTAAAGAAAGGAACAAACGAGGATAAGAGAAAATTGCTTCTAATTTGTTTTGTCCAAGTGAGATATATGGCATAATATTCTTCCATTTTCATCTGAAAGGGCTTTTTTTTTTATTCTATTTCTCTATTCCACTCCATCTAGATCTAAGAAAGAACCCAATGCAATGAAATTCCACTAGTATACAAAAAAGAGGAATAGATACAAGGTCTCAAACCTTGTTATAGAATTTTTGCTTCAAATAAAAAGAAATATCATATAGAGTCAGCGAATGAAATAGAGTCAGCGAATGAAGCAGATTCATTAACAACTCAATTTACAGATCAAAAATGAAAAAAAAGAAAGCATTGCCTTCTTTCCTATATCTTGTATTTATCGTACTTTTGCCCTGGGGAGTCTCTTTCTCTTTTAACAAATGTCTGGAACTTTGGATTAAGAATTGGTGGAATACCAGGCAATCTGAAACTCTCTTAACTGATATTCAAGAGAAAAAGGTTCTAGAAAGATTCATAGAATTAGAAGAACTTTTTCTCTTGGACGAAATGATAAAAGAGAAACCGAAGACACATGTACAAAAACCTCCTATAGGAATACACAAGGAAATAATACAATTGGTCAAAATAGATAATGAGGATCATCTCCATATCATTTTGCATTTCTCGACAAATATAATCTGTTTGGCTATTCTAAGTGGTTCTTTTTTTTTGGGTAAAGAGGAACTTGTCATTTTGAATTCTTGGGTTCAGGAATTCTTCTATAACTTAAATGACTCAATAAAAGCTTTTTTGATTCTTTTAGTTACTGATTTTTTTGTTGGATTTCACTCCACCCGCGGTTGGGAACTACTAATTCGTTGGGTCTACAACGATCTTGGATGGGCTCCTAATGAGCTAATTTTCACTATTTTTGTTTGTAGTTTTCCAGTGATTCTAGATACATGTTTTAAATTTTGGATCTTTTTTTCTTTAAACCGTCTATCTCCTTCGCTTGTAGTCATTTATCATTCAATTAGTGAAGCATAAACTCATTCGATTTCCTGATATTAATCAAATTAGCATCTTTCTTCCTTTAGAAAGAAAGCCCTTTTCCATTTTAGCAAAATTCTTTCTATTTCTACCTGCTCAAGGTATTCATCATTCCAGTACAACTGTTGCAGTAGAATGACAACAGACTCGTGTATAGGGAACTAGATTAGCTTAGCTACCTATCTAATTTATTGTAGAAATTCTGGGATCTGCGATTGGATATGGAAAATAGAAATACTTTTTCTTGGGTAAAGGAACAGATGATTCGATCGATTTCTGTATCGATCATGATATACGTAATAACTCGGACATCTATTTCAAATGCATATCCCATTTTTGCGCAGCAGGGTTATGAAAACCCACGAGAAGCAACCGGACGAATTGTATGTGCCAATTGCCATTTAGCTAATAAGCCCGTGGATATTGAAGTTCCCCAAACTGTGCTTCCCGATACTGTATTTGAAGCAGTTCTTCGAATTCCTTATGATATGCAACTGAAACAAGTTCTTGGTAATGGGAAAAAGGGAGGGTTAAATGTGGGTGCTGTTCTTATTTTGCCCGAGGGATTCGAATTAGCGCCGCCCGACCGTATTTCTCCTGAGTTGAAAGAAAAGATAGGA